CCTGCGGACGATTTGACCGATCCAGCTCCGGCCACGACATTTGCACATTTAGATGCGACTACCGTACTATCAAGAGGATTGGCCGCCAAAGGCATCTATCCAGCAGTAGATCCATTAGATTCAACGTCAACTATGCTCCAACCTCGGATTGTTGGTGAGGAACATTATGAAACTGCGCAAAGAGTTAAAGAAACTTTACAACGTTACAAAGAACTTCAAGACATTATAGCTATCCTTGGGTTGGACGAATTATCTGAAGAGGATCGCTTAACCGTAGCAAGAGCACGAAAAATTGAGCGTTTCCTATCACAACCTTTTTTCGTAGCAGAAGTATTTACGGGTTCCCCAGGGAAATATGTTGGTCTAGCTGAAACAATTAGAGGGTTTAAATTGATTCTTTCTGGAGAATTTGATGGTCTTCCTGAACAGGCCTTTTATTTGGTAGGTAACATTGATGAAGCTACTGCGAAAGCTGTGAACTTATAAATGGAGAACAAATTAAAGAAATGACCTTAAATCTTTGTGTATTGACTCCGAATCGAATTGTTTGGGATTCAGAAGTCAAAGAAATAATTTTATCGACTAATAGCGGACAAATTGGCATATTACCCAATCATGCACCTATTGCCACATCTGTAGATATAGGTATTTTGAGAATACGACTTAATGACCAATGGTTAACGATGGCTCTCATGGGAGGTTTTGCAAGAATAGGGAATAATGAGATCACTATTTTAGTAAATGATGCGGAGAAGGGTAGTGACATTGATCCACAAGAAGCTCAACAAACTCTTGAAATGGCGGAAGCTAACTTTAGTAAAGCTGAAGGCAAGAGACAAACAATTGAGGGAAATCTAGCTCTCAGACGCGCTAGGACACGAGTAGAGGCTATCAATATGATGCCGTAACTAATAGGTGTGTCCGAATAAGCAAAATAAGTGTATAAACGGAAGTTCTGTTTATATACCTATTTTGCTTCTGTTGATTAAAATGAAAATTAAGAATCCAATCCAGTAGAATTGACTTTTCATGCAACTAAAGAATTTTAAATTTAAAAATTCAATAGAGCAATAGAATGGGATCCAAAATAAATAAAAGCGAATGAGTAGAAAAACTCATTATATTATTATAAGCTGCTATCTTATCTAATAAGATCTACCTACTATTGGATTTGAACCAATGACTCCTGCCGTATGAAAGCAATACTCTAACCACTGAGTTAAGTAGGTCATTTATCATCACAACGAAAAAAAAGGGGATCTATCACATTCATAAATTATAAATTGCTTATTACTTATACGCAATACCAATCAAAGAGATATGATCTTATACCATGTGATATTCATCTTGACAATAAATTATCTATATAATAAAATGTGTATTACAAACATAAGGGCTATAGCTCAGTTAGGTAGAGCACCTCGTTTACACGCGCGCTAATGTTTTTCAGAGGAGTCTATAGAGGAATTGATGTCTTACTCTATGCTTTTTGGGAATAAAAGAAGAGAACAACAGCCTGACAAAAGGTTTGGTCCTATTCAGGCGCCTATCTAATATAGAAATAGAACCAATAATTAATTTGAGATATTGATAAGGTGAATACTTATTCAATGCTAAGCCTAATGAGTATAAGGACCTCAAAAAGTCTCTTTTAGTTCTATCTTATGAACTTTAAGGTGTATAAAGTTTCATATTTGATTCAAGCATAGTGATAGAGACTTTATTTAACTTAAGTTTATATAGGCAAAAAGCACACCTACGTCAGGATAACCCTTCTTTGAAACACTTTGGTAGTGCCCCTATATTGGAACATAATGAATCAGAGCACGTGGAGCCATCTTTATTTTTTCTATTAAGAAAAAATAGAAAATATGGTAGACTAATGATATTTATGTCGGTTAATGAAGGAGCCCAATGCAAAAAAATGCATGTTGGGTCTTTGAAAGAGTTCAAATCATATTGATAATAAGAAGTTTGGGCTCTTTTACCGAGAAGGTCTACGGTTCGAGTCCGTATAGCCCTAATATAAAGAAGAACCCTATAAAAAAAAAATATAAGTAAAAAGAATCTTCTTGAAACAAGATATATACCACAAGAATCAAACGAAACTAAATGATTCGATGAAAATAAAAGGGTTTTTTATAAAGAATTATGGCTAACTTGACAATTAATTCCAATTCGGATTGACTAATTCGATATATTTTCTACATTAATGGGAGTACGTTTATGTTTTTGCTTTACGAATATGATATTTTCTGGGCGTTTCTGATAATATCAAGTTGTATTCCTATTTTTGCATTTTTAATTTCAGGAGTTTTATCCCCGATTAGCAAAGGACCAGAAAAACTTTCTAGTTATGAATCGGGAATAGAACCAATGGGGGATGCTTGGTTACAATTTAGAATCTGTTATTATATGTTTGGTTTAGTTTTTGTTGTTTTTGATGTTGAAACGGTTTTTCTTTATCCATGGGCTATGAGTTTCGATGTATTAGGGGTAT